CGAGGATTTTCAGTCCTCTGCTCTACCAACTGAGCTATCTCGGCCATTACCGAAGTATCATCCTCATTTTACTAGATGACTTAGGTCTATGTCAATTAAAAGAAACGCAAAAAATTAAAAAAGTTTTGGACCGGGAATTTCTTGGATCTGCGAAAAGAAAACTTTATAAGTTTTAAAATTAAAAATTATATAGATTCTAAATAATTCAAATCGATATTTCTTTCTTATTTGTACGTGTATGATATATCCCACAAGACTTGTCTATAATAATAAAATAAATTATAGTTTGGAAAAGCGTAGGATGAATGAAAAAAGATAATGAATTCTTGAATAACTAAAAAAAAGTAAGGTGTCAAACAGACTTTTTGGGGGAGTAGAGTTGGGGATAGAGGGACTTGAACCCTCACGATTTTAAAAGTCAACGGATTTTCATCTTACTATAAATTTCATTGTTGTCAGTATTGACATGTAGAATGGGACTCTATCTTTATTCTCGTCCGATTAATAAGTTCCACCAAGGATCTATCAGACTATATAAGTTAATCATTTGATCAACACAAGGTAGTGAACTCCATTTGTTAGAACAGCTTCCATTGAGTCTCTGCACCTATCCTTTTTTCTCGCTTTCTAAACTCTGGTTTGTTCGCGTAAACCAAGATTTGGCTCAGGATTGCCCATTATTAATTCCAGGGTTTCTCTGAATTTGAAAGTTATCACTTAGTAGGTTTCCATACCAAGGCTCAATCCAATTAAGTCCGTAGCGTCTACCAATTCCGCCATATCCCCTTTTTTGCTTTGAGATTAGGATCTCATTATGATGTCTTTCCACTTTTTCTTATGCCGAAACCTTGGAATTAATTACATATAGATACTTATTTTATTTCTTTGGTATCTTCTTTCATTTTTTTTTAGCCCCATCCGTATTGATTTAGTCTAGTCAACAAAGATTCTATCATTTTTGTATTTGCAATTCAATATGGTTATATATTACATAACATATATATGTTCTTCCTTTTCTCATCTTTGTCTTAAATTTGAAGAAATAGTCGAACGGTCAATTCTTTTTTTTTTTTTTTTTTACTTGCATGAAAATAAATTTATGATTATTATTGAAACTTATAATTTTACAATGTGCAATGGAAAAAGATTATAAGTCTACTTCGTAGATTTGAAATTCGAATAATTCTAAAAAATTCTATTCGAATATTCATTTCGAATATTAATTCTAATAATTCTAGAATATTAGAAATAAAATAAAAAGACAAAAAGTATAAAATAATAAAAATAGCATGAGGTTAGAACAAAAAAACAAGAATTTCAAATCAGATATCATAAAAAAAAATTTTTTTATGAGCTAATTAAGATTTTCTTATTTATAAACTAATGAAATCAAAATTAGAAAGTAAAAAATATTGCTATATTCTATTAATTAATTAAGGTTATCTTTTATTTATTTAATGATAGTCACTATTTATTTGAGCTATATTCTGTTCTAGAATATATAGAATATGAGTAATTCTAAATAGATAAGGAAAAATATGAATAGAATAGTTAATTGATACGATCTAGTAGTTTAGTGAATTTGTATGCATGCGCTATTTTATTTGAGCCCGCTTAGCTCAGAGGTTAGAGCATCGCATTTGTAATGCGATGGTCATCGGTTCGATTCCGATAGCCGGCTTTTCCATTTTTTTACATGATCTTTAATGTACTTTCAAAATCAAAGAGGATTGAAAAGACTTCTTTCACCTTTTTCCAAGAGCTACCACGCCATTTATATTATGTCATATAAACTTCCATATAGGAATATATATTGGGTAAAAGGATTAGATCTTTGCAAAATAAATCAATAAAATAACGGAAAATTTTTGTGATTTATTTGATTTATATATATTGTATATACAATAAAAAAAATCTGTATTCTGTATATTGAGAGAATATATCTTCTGACTCTTTGTATTCCAATAGTTTATTGGAGTGGATTTCACGTCATTTATCATTATCATTTAGTTCAGTTTTAATTTTGTTTAGTTTTGTACAATTTCAATAAAAAAAGGAGTCTTTATGTCACGTTACCGAGGGCCGCGTTTTAAAAAAATACGCCGTCTGGGGGCTTTACCGGGACTAACTAGTAAAAGGCCTAGGGCAGGAAGCGATCTTAGAAACCAATCACGCTCCGGAAAAAAATCTCAATATCGTATTCGTTTAGAAGAAAAACAAAAATTGCGTTTTCATTATGGTCTTACAGAACGCCAATTACTTAAATATGTTCGTATCGCCGGAAAAGCCAAGGGGTCGACCGGTCAAGTTTTATTACAATTACTTGAAATGCGTTTGGATAACATCCTTTTTCGATTGGGTATGGCTTTTACTATTCCTCAAGCGCGCCAATTAGTTAACCATGGACATATTTTAGTTAATGGTCGTATAGTTGATATACCAAGTTATCGCTGCAAACCCCGAGATATTATTACAGTGAAGGATGAACAAAACTCTAGAACTTTGGTTCAAAATCTTCTTGATTCATCTGCCCCCGAGGAATTGCCAAACCATCTGACTCTTCACACATTCCAATATGAAGGGTTAGTCAATCAAATAATAGATAGGAAATGCGTCGGTTTGAAAATAAATGAATTGCTTGTCGTAGAATATTACTCTCGACAGACTTAATAAACCTAACTTAAGTAAAAAAAATAACTAAAAACAAGAGTTCGGACAACTCCCCTTTGCCCTCTTTTTTGATTAAAAATAAAAGGGCACAAGGTAAGGGATTTTGTCGGGGAATCTTTTTCCTATTCATGTATCATAGATTGGTAGGGAGGTTTGGATCCCTTGTTTGCTCTTCCCAGCATTTTACATATCAAAGAAATGTAGATTTTATATCTATTCTTTTTTATTTGATTTGATACATTGTGGGCAATCACGTAAGATTGGTGAATTAGTTGAAAGTACGGAAAGAGAGGGATTCGAACCCTCGGTAAACAAAAGTCTACATAACAGTTCCAATGTTACGCCTTCAACCACTCGGCCATCTCTCCGACATCAGGATTATGACTGAGTACCTGGGTGAATAGCGAGTTATTCATCAATGTTTTATGGTTAATAGATACACCGGAAAAAATTGGAAGTAGGTAGAAGGTTTTTTTTATTTTAACGAGTCCGCTTTTATGTTAGTTCGTACTATACAATTCCTTTGCTTGTGAGAAAATTTTCTCACAAAAGAAAAGGTAAAGGAAAAAAAAAAGAGTTATAGAATGGATTACTACCTATGCCAAGATCGCGTATAAATGGAAATTTTATTGATAAAACCTTTACAATTGTAGCCGATATCTTATTACAAGTCATTCCGACAACTTCCGGAGAAAAAGAGGCATTTACTTATTACAGAGATGGTGCGATTTGATTATCCTTATTTTTTTATTTCTCGCCAATTTGGAATAGAAATAAAAACGAGTATTGAAAAAAATCTACGCTTTTGAAGGTGAAGTTTATAATATAAAAAAAGCAATCCCTTCTGTCATGTATCCACGATTAATGCAGCCTTAGATGCTTCAATTGTGAATTCTAGTATTGAGCAAAAGGTTTTTACCTATGGTTCCCGTATTACAGATCAATCCTACTACACTAATACAATATACGAATAGGAGGCATAGGAGAAGAAGCACTACGCCGAGAAATCAACAACACGAAAACTTTCTTAAAAATGATTCCTTTTCTTTCTTCTTCTTCTTCTTTGGGATTGGGACTAATTAAAATGGTTGGAACAATAAACATCCATCTCGTTCGTACTTTGGATACCCGTATAACCATTGAAGACTGTTGAAGTGACTAATTCCTGGAATTTTAGGAGCGTTGAGAACAAAAAAATTTTTAGAGTTTCCTTTTTTTATTTTTATCTAGCATGAACCCACTTGGTAGTAAGAAAAGATCTTTTGCAAGAAGGTTGGCTAGGGATTTCTTGTAAAAACATTAGCCCCGCTTAGTTCATAATGACATCAAATTTTTCCATATATTATTTTTATTATGCACCTAAAGGAGGAGCCGTATGAGATGAAAATCTCACATACGGTTCTGAAACGGAGAATTCGTTAAAGCGAATGACGACCGTAACGGATGTCGGCTCAATCTGAAGGAAATTATGCGGAAGCATTACAGAATTATTATGAAGCTATGCGACTAGAAATTGACCCCTATGATCGAAGTTATATACTCTATAATATAGGCCTTATCCACACAAGTAATGGGGAACATACCAAAGCTTTAGAATATTATTTTCGAGCATTAGAACGAAACCCCTTTTTACCACAAGCTTTTAATAATATGGCTGTGATCTGTCATTACGTGCGACTATCTCCACTATAGAAAACAAGAACGAAAAGCTAGTCAATGAAATACTAGAAACACAAAAAAAGGGCTTTCTACATAAGCATCGTCCAAAACGAGATTTTATCAGCTGTAGCAAAAAAAAGAAACTTCATAGATCAAATATGAAGTGAAGACTAGATATGCCTAAATACTTTCTTTTCTATGGATAAAAAAAGATTTAATTGATAGAGGAAGCACCGTAAAGATCAATTGGAAAGTAAGGTTTTGGACCGATACAACAAGAGCTGTTTATTTATATCATAATATGAGATAAATCTTAGGAATCTACTTATGTAATAGAGTGGATCCCCTAAGGTATTGAGCAGCGGTGTAGCATCAGATCCTAAAGACAGTAAGTCTTTTTATTTTTTATGAAGTATGAAAAAAAGTCTTTTTCAAAGATTCTATATAAATTTTTATATGAAAGCGGGATAGTTACCTTTCAGAAAATTCTAATATCTAATAACAGTGGACATGCTTTTTTTTCTGAAGGTAGGAGAAAAGATAAAACTTATTATATTAATTAATATATTAATTAAAAATATATTAATTAAATCAAAATGAAAGTTTGAAACTCGTGTAATTACTCTCTTTTGTTTAATCCAAGAAAAACCAAATATCTATAAGAAATCTCA